TGGCTTTTCCGGCGATACGAACGTATTTAAGTAATTGTTGTTCCGTAAGACCATAATGAAAGCGCAATTTTTGTTTTTCTTCTAAACGAATACGATATTGCGATTTTTTGCCGGGGCGCGATTGGGTTCGAAGATCGCTTCCGGCTCTAGGCTTTTTACTAGTTAGCCCCGGTAAAGCCCCCAGACGGCGGATTTTTTTGAAACGAGGTCCTCTGTAACGCGACATAAAGACTCCTTTTTTTATGAAATTTCATAAACCAAAATTAAAACTAAACTAAAATATGATAAATGAAGCGAAATTTACTGAAGTATTACAAAGAATAATTAGAGGAATTGTATCAATAGTCAGACCTTATTGTATAGAAATATTGTATATATAATTGTATTATATAAATAAAAAAGAAAAAGAATTTGAAATAATCGAAAAAAAAAAAAATGAAGGGCTCTTTTCTTGATTGATTTGTTCTACAGAGACCAAACCCCTCCAATCCAATTTTTATTAATAATTGGAAGTTTCTATGAAATAATCGAAGGGGCTCGGTGACCTTTAGGAACGGGCAAAGAAGCTTTTCACTTTAGATTTCCTATTATCAATTATCTAAAAAATAAAACAAATGGAGAAAAGCCGGCTATCGGAATCGAACCGATGACCATCGCATTACAAATGCGATGCTCTAACCTCTGAGCTAAGCGGGCTCACATAACATAAATTGTACACGTATACTAATTTAGTAAACTACTGCTGCTGAGATCTTAACTGTTTATTCTTAGTTATTTCATAATAAATATGATATAAATGTAGAAAAATTCAACTATAGAAACGAATAAGAATGGAAAATCTAATTTTCAAAAATATTTCATTTTGATATATTAATTTAGATCTATTTCTCAAATATATGTTTATCAATAATAAATATCTTAATTTGTTTAATTAGAGACTAATATTTTTTTACTATTCCATATTTCATATTTCCTTTACTATTTTTGAATATTGTTTTTTGATATTTTACTATAAAAAAAAAAAATAAAACTATATAAATTCTAAATAAAATATTTTAGTACATGGTTTTTTATTTCTAGATATTTATTTAGATTTCGAGTTTGAACTCGAATTTTGTACCTAAAGTTAGGAATATAATCTAGTAATTAAGTTAGAATCTTATTGTATATTTATTGTATATTATAATCGTATAATATATTAATATAATTAATTAATTATTATATCTATTTGAAAGCGAAAATAGATAATTTATCTAATTTGAAATAATTTCATTAATATTCATTAATATATAAATTAACGGAATGATTAATTGATTAATTATATCCATTCGATTAGTTATGGCTATTAATGAAATTTGAAATTAATAATACTAAATTGCCCTTTGTCGTTTTTTTTTTTTTATTATGATCTGCCCTAAGAAAAGGATAAGAGGAGAAAAGTGCAATCCAGACCATAATGAAACATTCCTAGGGTTTCATTCGGAAAGGCGAAACCTAAGACGAAAAAAAAAAAAAGAATCGACCGTTCAAGTATTCAAAATTGCACACTAAAAATGATAGAAAATCATAGAAATTGGGACATGTATATATATAATATATTATAATAGATATATGTTATGTGGTATATATCTATATTGAATTTCTGGTTGGACCAAGTATGGTCTCCAATAGAGATGAAAGAAGATAGATACAAAATAAAATCGGAGAAAACACTTTTCAATACAGGAATCGATATCTAATGAATTCAACGGTTCCAGCATAATATAAATGGAAATGAACAAAAAAGGGTAAACGGCATCATGATGTGATCCTAATCACATCACAAAAAAAAGGGGGATATGGCGAAATTGGTAGACGCTACGGACTTAATTGGATTGAGCCTTGGTATGGAAACCTACCAAGTGATAACTTTCAAATTCAGAGAAACCCTGGAATTAAAAATGGGCAATCCTGAGCCAAATCCCGTTTTATGAAAACAAACAAGGGTTTCAGAAAGCGAGAATAAATAAAGGATAGGTGCAGAGACTCAATGGAAGCTGTTCTAACAAATGGAGTTGGCTGCATTGTGTTCATAAAGGAATCCTTCCATCGAAACTTCCGAAAGGATGAAAGATAAACCTATATACATATGTATACTTACTGAAATACTATCGCCAAATGATTAAAAATGATTAATGATGACTCCAACCGGTTCTATAATTTTTTTATATCTATTTATATGAAAAATGAAAGAATTTTTGTGAATCGATTCAAAATCAAAATTGAAAAATGAAATAAATATTCATTGATCAAATCATTCACTCCATCATAGTCTGATAAATCTTTTTTTTTTAGAATTGATTAATCGGATAAGAATAAAGATAGAGTCCCATTCTACATGTCAATATCGACAACAATGAAATTTATAGTAAGAGGAAAATCCGTCGACTTTAGAAATCGTGAGGGTTCAAGTCCCTCTATCCCCAAAAAGACCTGGTTGCCTCCCTAATTATTTATCTTC